CTGGAAATACAGGATCCCAATTTTTTTTACTACCCGGAGCTTCGATACATTTCGAAATCGAGAGATGTCTACCGGAGGAGGTTCTATCAGACAACAATTAGCCAATCTAGATTTACGAATGATTATAGATTATTCATTGGTAGAATGGAAAGAATTGGAGGAAGAGGAATCCACAGGGAATGAATGGGAAGATCGAAAAGTTGGAAGAAGAAAAGATTTTTTGCTTAGACGCATGGAATTGGCTAAGCATTTTATTCGAACAAATATAGAACCAAAATGGATGGTTTTGTGTCTATTACCAGTTCTTCCTCCTGAGTTGAGACCAATTTATCATATAGATGAGGATAAACTAGTGACCTCGGATATTAATGAAATCTATAGAAGAATTATCTATCGGAATAATACTCTTACAGATCTATTAACAACAAGTATAGCTACACCAGAAGAATTAATAATATCTCAGGAAAAATTGCTACAAGAAGCCGTGGATGCACTTCTTGATAATGGAATCTGCGGACAACCAATGAGGGATGATCATAATAGAATTTACAAGTCGCTTTCAGATGTAATTGAAGGCAAAGAAGGAAGAGTTCGCGAGACTCTGCTTGGTAAACGAGTCGATTATTCAGGGCGGTCAGTGATTGTCGTGGGCCCTTCACTTTCATTACATCGATGTGGATTGCCTCGCGAAATTGCAATAGAACTTTTCCAGGCATTTGTAATTCGTGACCTAATTAGAAAACATCTTGCTTCGAACATAGGAGTTGCTAAGAGTCAAATTCGGAAAAAAAAACCTATTGTATGGGAAATACTTCAAGAAATTCTGGATGACCATCCTGTATTGCTGAATAGAGCGCCTACTCTGCATAGATTAGGTATACAGGCATTCCTCCCCGTTTTAGTGGAAGGGCGTGCTATTTGTTTACATCCATTAGTTTGTAAGGGCTTCAATGCAGACTTTGACGGGGATCAAATGGCTGTTCATGTGCCTTTATCTTTAGAGGCTCAAGCAGAGGCACGTTTACTTATGTTTTCTCATATGAATCTTTTGTCTCCAACTATTGGAGATCCCATTTCTGCACCAACTCAAGATATGCTTAGTGGACTCTATGTCTTAACGAGTGGAAATCGTCGGGGTATTTGTGTAAATAGGTATAATACATGGAATCGTAGAAACTATCAAAATGAAGATAATAACTATAAGTATACAAAAAAAAAAGAACCCTTTTTTTGTAATGCCTATGATGCAATTGGAGCTTATCGGCAAAAACGAATCAATTTAGGTAGTCCTTTGTGGCTGCGGTGGCGACTAGATCAACGTGTTATTGCTGCAAGAGAAGCTCCTATCGAAATTCACTATGAATCTTTGGGGACCTATTATGAGATTTATGGACACTATCTAATAGTAAGAAGTATAAAAAAAGAAATTCTTTATATATATATTCGAACCACTCTTGGTCATATTTCTCTTTATCGAGAAATAGAAGAAGCCATACAGGGGTTTTGGCAGGGCTGTTATAATTCTATGCTACCAGCGCGAATTCGAGTCTCACCGGGTTAACTAGGACTAGAAATGCGGAATTTCTACGTGAATCAAGATCTAGAAAAGGAAGTTTTCCAATCACTGACTCAAACCCATTGTCAAATTCTACTCAGCGCAACGCAATATGGAGGTACTGATGGCAGAACGGCCCACTCAGGTCTTTCACAATAAAGTGATAGACGGAACTGCCATGAAACGACTTATTAGTCGATTTATTGATCACTATGGAATAGGATATACATCACATATCCTGGATCAAGTAAAGACTCTGGGTTTCCGACAAGCGACCGCCGCATCCATTTCATTAGGAATTGATGATCTTTTAACAATACCTTCTAAAAGATGGCTCGTTCAAGACGCTGAACAACAAAGTGTTCTTTTGGAAAAACACCATCATTATGGGAATGTACACGCGGTAGAAAAATTACGTCAATCAATCGAGATATGGTATGCCACAAGTGAATATTTGCGACAAGAAATGACTCCTAATTTTCGGATGACCGATCCTTTTAATCCAGTCCATATAATGTCTTTTTCGGGAGCCAGAGGAAATGCGTCTCAGGTACATCAATTAGTAGGTATGAGAGGATTAATGTCGGATCCCCAAGGACAAATGATTGATTTACCCATTCAAAGCAATTTACGCGAAGGACTCTCTTTAACAGAATATATTATTTCTTGCTACGGAGCCCGTAAAGGAGTTGTGGATACCGCTATCCGAACATCAGATGCAGGATATCTCACGCGCAGACTTGTTGAAGTAGTGCAACACATTGTTGTACGTCGAACAGATTGTGGCACCGTTCGCGGTATTTCTGTAAGTCCTCGAAATGGAATGATGGCGGACAGGATTTTTATCCAAACATTAATTGGCCGTGTATTAGCAGATGATATATATATAGGTTCGCGATGCATTGCTACTAGAAATCAAGATATTGGGGTTGGACTTGTCAATAGATTCATAACTTTTAGAGCACAACCAATCTCTATTCGAACCCCCTTTACTTGTAGGAGTACATCTTGGATTTGTCAATTATGTTATGGCCGGAGTCCAGCTCATGACGACCTGGTCGAATTGGGAGAAGCTGTAGGTATTATTGCAGGTCAATCTATTGGAGAACCGGGTACTCAATTAACATTAAGAACTTTTCATACTGGCGGAGTATTCACAGGGGGTACTGCAGAACATGTGCGAGCCCCTTTTAATGGAAAAATAAAATTCAATGAGGATTTGGTTCATCCGACACGTACACGTCATGGACATCCTGCTTTTCTATGTTCTAGAGACTTATATATAACTATTGAGAGTGAAGATATTATACACAATGTGTGTATTCCGCCCAAAAGTTTTCTTTTAGTTCAAAACGATCAATATGTAGAATCAGAACAAGTCATTGCTGAGATTCGCGCGAGAACATCCACTTTGAATTTGAAAGAGAAGGTTCGAAAACATATTTATTCTGACTCAGAGGGCGAAATGCACTGGAATACCGATGTGTACCATGCACCTGAATTTACATATGGTAATATTCATCTCTTACCAAAAACAAGTCATTTATGGATATTATTAGGGGAGCCCTGGAGATCTAGTCTAGGCCCCTGTTCGATCCACAAGGATCAAGATCAAATGAACGCTTATTCTCTTTCTGTTAAGCGAAGATATATTTCTAACCCCTCAGTAACTAATAATCAAGTGAGACACAAATTTTTTAGTTCGTATTTTTCTGGTAAAAATCAAAAAGGAGATAGGATTCCTGATTATTCAGAACTTAATCGAATGACATGTACTGGTCGTTGTAATCTCAGATATCCGGGCATTCTCGACGGGAATTCTGATTTATTGGCAAAGAGGCGAAGAAATAGAGTCATCATCCCACTCGACTCGATTCAAGAAGGCGAGAACCAACTAATACCTTCTTCAGGTATCTCAATTGAAATCCCCAGAAATGGTATTCTCCGTATAAATAGTATTCTTGCTTATTTCGATGATCCTCGATATATAAGAAAGAGCTCGGGACTTACTAAATATGAGACTAGAGAGCTGAATTCAATCGTCAACGAAGAGAATTTGGTTGAGTATCGAGGAGTCAAGGTATTTTGGCCAAAATATCAAAAGGAAGTCAATCCATTTTTTTTTATTCCCGTGGAAGTCCACATTTTGGCCGAATCTTCTTCCATAATGGTACGGCACAATAGTATTATTGGGGTAGATACACAAATCACTTTAAATAGAAGAAGTCGGGTAGGTGGATTGGTCCGAGTGAAGAAAAAAGCAGAAAAAATTAAACTGATAATCTTTTCTGGAGATATCCATTTTCCTGGAAAGACAAATAAGGCATTCCGATTGATACCACCGGGAGGGGGAAAACAAAATTCCAAAGAATACAAAAAATTGAAAAATTGGCTCTATATCCAACGAATGAAACTTTCCAGGTATGAAAAAAAGTATTTTGTTTTGGTTCAACCCGTAGTCCCATATAAAAAAACGGATGGTATAAATTTAGGAAGACTTTTCCCAGCGGATCTCTTGCAGGAAAGTGATAATCTACAACTTCGAGTTGTCAATTATATCCTTTATTACGACCCAATTCTTGAAATTTGGGACACAAGTATTCAATTAGTTCGGACTTGTTTAGTGTTGAATTGGGACCAAGACAAAAAGATCGAAAAGGCCTGTGCTTCCTTTGTTGAAATAAGGACAAATGGTTTGATTAGAGATTTTCTAAGAATCGACTTAGCGAAGTCACCTATTTCATATACCGGAAAAAGGAACGATCTGCCGGGTTCAGGATTGATCTCTGAGAATGGATCAGATCGCGCTAATGGCAATCCGTTTTCTTCCATTTATTCCTATTCCAAGGCAACGATTCAAGAATCCCTTAATCCAAACCAAGGAACTATTCATACATTGTTGAATCGAAATAAGGAATCTCAATCTTTGATAATTTTGTCATCATCCAATTGTTCTCGAATAGGCCCATTCAACGATGTAAAATATCCCAATGTGATAAAAGAATCAATCAAAAAGGACCCCCTAATTCCAATTAGGAATTCGTTGGGCCCCTTAGGAACAGGCTTTCCAATTTATCATTTCGATTTATTTTCCCATTTAATAACCCATAATCAGATCTTGGTAACGAACTATTTGCAACTTGACAATTTAAAACAGATTTTTCAAATACTTAAATATTATTTACTGGATGAAAATGGTAAAATTTATAATCCCTATTCATGCAGTAACATCATTTTGAATCCATTCAAATTGAATTGGTATTTTCTCCATTACAATTATTGTGAAGAGACATCTACAATCGTTAGTCTTGGGCAGTTTCTTTGTGAAAATGTATGTATAGCCAAAAAGGGACCGCATTTAAAATCAGGTCAAGTTCTAATTCTTCAAGTTGACTCTGTGGTAATACGATCAGCTAAGCCTTATTTGGCTACTCCAGGAGCAACT